GCGATCTTCACCATCGGCCAGTCCTGGATTTCTCTACTTGAGTCACGACTGAGCCAATTTCTTGATCTTTGTGGTAGCGGGGGTAGAACTCGGAAGGACACAACCCCGGCCAGCCTTCCCTCACTAGATAGGGTGGGATTGGATCTCCTATCTGATAAGAGGGGTTGGCCAGAAGGAAGAGAAGCAAGTGAAAGAAATCAAGGTTGATAAATCCCTCCATCCGATCCCTATCTTTTATGCCGATCTCAGCAAGCAGTACCGGAAACTGATGAACCATACTAGATGATCGAACCGGCCCTCGGCAAGAATCAGAGCCAATTGTGAAAACCAGAGTCAAGGAATAGGAGTTGAGTGAAGAAGCTCAGTCAAAGGGGAAGAAAGCACAGAAGAAGAAGTGTAAGACTGTACTAACCAACAACTACTATTTCCTGTTCGTGCATTCCTGCACTACTCCTCTACCGGAACTGCTTTCACTACTACTTCCTGAGCCCTGGGACTAACTCACCAACTACCGGAACTACTTGACTATTCACTGCTAACTCCTCACTTTTTCACTCAAGTCCCAAGTCCAAACCAAAAAACAAATAAAAAATCACAACATCCCAACTACAAAGCCAAAAAACAAGGAAATTCGAGCTATCAGACAGCGTCTCAAGTATCTTTCTCTATCACAATCACCCCCAAAAACGGGTTTTCGAGCACTATTTTGCCATTTCTGTGGGTTTTGAAAAGGTTTGACCGAGGATCAAAAAGCCTGTTGCAGAAATAATGGTTTGACCGAGGAACAAAAAACCTGTTGAAGAAATGACGTAAGTAATCACAGAAAGACCTCAAGGTCAGCTTGTTATTCGTTCTGCTCGGTGCCCTAAAACATCCCAATCGAGGGGAAACTAAGGGGTTAATAGCTTCTACAGTCCGAGTCTGTAGGTAAAACCGAGAGGCCTAGCTTACTAGGTCGAGCGTTCGAAAACTTGCTGAAAAGCTCTCCCCGTGCAGCGAAATCCAGGCTCAGAGATGGGTAGCGGATGAATGCTTTGTCGTTCGCCGTAGGAATCCGCAAGGAGAGGTCCGAAAGGTGACAAGACGGCTTGCAGCGAGGGCACCCTAATGCTAAGCTTTTGGCCTTTGTTTGCCTGTCTACCTAGGGTTACCTTGCCTTGCATCATCCCATCCTTCCATAGAAGATGTTATGTTTAAGAATAAAATGGGCGCTAGTTCCACTTTTTCTTTCGTTTGCTAAGTAAATGTATTGAACTCGCCAAGAAGGTTCCGATTACAAGTATGGACCTCCTTGCCTCCCAGTCCTTATTTTTAGCCAGTTGGAGAGCAATCCAGCCCATAAAATGGAAGTGCTTCTGTCTTACAGGCATTACCCTCGTGCTCTTTCTGATGCCCGGCTAGTTACAATTGAAGGTGGAGTAGCTTTGCCTTTACCTTCGCTTTTCGATCCAGTTAGAGTTGTAGTGCCAGTTTCCAGCCTTCCAATAGGCTGCTTTTTCCCTTTTCTCTTAGGACTGATCAAAGTCCAAGTTCACTTCTTTTTTGGCTGCCCTTGTGCACAACCCGAAAGGGAAATTCTTTCTTTTTTTCGCCGAATCCTTGGTCGCCGTTCCCTTGAATTTCTTCGGCGGAAGAAGCCGTCGGATGCGATGGAGTACCGGCGTCTTCTTGCTCAGTATGAAAGTGAGCTGCTTGCTCTAATTTCAAAGACTAGAGAGCACGTGTCTTCACTTCTTTTGAAGTATAAAGAAGAAAAGTAGCAAATTTGTCTTAGAAATCAGTCTTTGGGAATATAGAAAGATTGAAACATTCTCGTGTCCATAGGTAAACTGAGTGGAGGTTTGATCTTAAATAGACAAGTTCCCGAAAGTGACTCTTTTCCTTAATTTCCCGCGTCGACGTGAAAACGACGGGTTCGTATCCTTGACCGAAATAGAATATAGAAAGAAAATAAGAGTGATCTTGTCTTGCTCTACCTTTTTTTTGGTTTAGCCAAAAATAGAAGCTTTCTCGTCGGGAATCGGAATTAAAGGAGCTCACGTAGACAGCTAGCGTCGAAATGAGAAATCCTTGGTCTTTACTCCCCCCTCTTTTCGGGAAAGCCGATCATGCTGCGCCCTGGACTATCGACAGATGAGGTGGGGATCTCTTTGCCTTTCTCTCGTCTGCACCTCAACTGAATAGACTGATTGTCCTCTGAGGCAAGGTACTCAGTACCCAAGCTAACGTGATCTGGGAACAGCTCTCGCGTCTTTGTCAATTTGTTGATTAGTTTGTTAATTTTTTGATTGTCCAGTCTTTCATTTCCCTACTTTAGTAAGCAGTTTGTTGTTGTTTTAAAATGGGGCTAAATATGCATCCTTCGGGATTTGATTGTTGTTGTCAAGATCTATCTTCTGCTCTTGCTTTTGCTTTTGCTTGTGTTGAAGATGTTTGGTGTGCTCAGGTGCTTCTATTTTCCTTGTGATTTTTAAGTCTAGTTCCGCATTTTCATCACTGAAGACGGTCACAACTTCTTAATTCTTAAGAAGTTGAGGGAGTTGGTGAGTTTCCGTTGACAATCTACTTTGATTCGAAAGTCCGTTCTCGCCCTACAAGTGGAAGTTGGACTCAAGGCCGAGACAGAAAGATCTTATCGGAATCTTTTCATTCTCCTGTTCTCGCCTAAAAACTGCGCCTCGACCGGCGCCGAAGCTGAGGATTTGTCTACCGCCTCTGGCCGAAATAGGTTCTGGGTCCATGTTTCAGTAGGGCCGCTACTCTGGGACATAGATCTTGGCGAAAGCCCCCGTAACGATGGGTCTGCGCGTAAAAGGAGATGTTCTTGAAAGAGAGAGGCTTTTGGGGGGCTTTGCAAGACAAGGAAAGCACCCGATCCTATTCCTACCTCAATCTGTATGGGTGTGGAGTCGTCTTGTGCCATATGTACTTAGATTTCTCAGGAGACATGGTCATAAGTCCTCCAAAAAAGATCTGACTTTCCTTTTCATTCTCTTAGTCCCACCCATGTAAATTATCCATAACCCGGGGCTTTAGGAAGACCCCCTAGAACTTACTTAATCTTAATGAGTGTCAGTTTTCCAGCAGAGGATAAAAAATTGGATTTCCATCCCGGTAGTCTTCCACTGAACCAATCCATCAGAGGTCTACAGTCTTCCTTGTTAAGGCAGCCTACTTTTAAGGGAATACCCTGGTACTTGAAGGGGAAAGTACCTTCATTCATGCCTAAAATCCTACCATGTCTTCTTTTAAGCCAAGCCGGGGCGTGAGGAGTGAAGTAGGAATGTGACTTAGTAAAGTTCACCAACTGACCTGAGGCTCTGCAAAACGGGTTGAGGGCCTTTGAAGCTCTAACACCAGTGGAATTTTCTAAAACTCAAAATAGGAGCAGTCATCTGCATAAAGCAGATGTATGACAGGAGTTGCCACTCGGTCTACTTTAAAACCTCTGATTGTATTTCTATCAGCCAATTCCAACAGATATCTTGAGAATACATCCATACCAAGAACATAAAGTAAAGGGGAAAGTGGGTCACCCTGCCGAAGTCCCGTCCCCTCGAGCTCTTAAAACTTTTGGGGGGTTTGAACATGTTAGAAAAAGTTGGCATTTTCACACACTCCATAATCCAGCCAATGAAGGTAGAATAAAACCCCAGTTTCTTTAAGGTTTCCTCAATGAAAACCCATTCTATCTGATCATATGCTTGTCGCATATCCACCTTAACTGCCACATATCCATCCTTGGCCTTTGATTTTTTCAAAACATGAACCCGCTCTTGTGCAAGGATTGCTTGATGGTGGAGCTTCCGTCCCAGAACAAAAGCACCCTGATTAGAGGAACTTTGGAAGCACCTTTGAAAAAGGTTAGTCATAATCTTGGAAATGGCCTTATAAACAACATTACATAAACTAATGGGACGAAATTGTGATAAGCGAGAGGAACCTTTGAGGATAAGGGAAGAAAAAGTAGAATGATAAGGAAATTCTCCTTATCAGCAAGTAGAAGAACCAATTGGTCGCGCACCTCGTTAAAGGGTTCGTTCCCCTCACGCTTTTGCTTTTGAATGAAAAAACAAAAATTCACGATTTTCTTTTCTTTTTCTGGGTCTTCGATCTCCCGATCCAGAGTTTGCGCACCACCGTCTCCTTGAGGGAGAGCCCCAGTGGAAGAGGGGGCCGGCTGCTCAACCGAAGAAGGCCCCGCGTCATTCCTCCCCGTCGCTTGGTTTTGTGCTGTTGATGCGTCGGACTCGGCCTTTCCCTCTTTATCGGAGGATAGGTACTTTCGCCAACTTTCTGAGTTCGAGGATTCCCCTGCTTCCGTCTCAGCAGGAAGCACCATTTTCCCGAGAGAAGGCGGGGCTTCGTTACTGATGACGATCCTCACGAAGAAAGCTATTGCCGAGGCTAGAAAGCCAGGGCAACCTCTGTTTATCAATAAATAAAAGAGGGCGCGCCCCCCCAACAGGATCATGACTTGGGATAGGAAAGATATCAAAAAAGCCATAAAGCCGAGTTTCAGACAAAGAAGATAGAAAAGGCTGCACATTGTTGCTACAAAAAGGAAAGGCATCTTTTTAAGAAAAAGAAGAGTACCACCATTATAGCCCAATAAGAAAACTTTCAGACTCAATCTTCGCAGTACCTGGTAATACCTGATCATCCGAGAATCCGCAATAAATTTCAGCCACTTGATTTGAAAATCATCACCAGCAGCATCAGAATAATATCGTGATCGTTGGAACCATACATGCACAAACATTCTATGTTGCAGTGAAATTCTCATAGGAATACTAGAATAAGACCATTGGAACATATGCATATTATGAGCCATGCCTGGCTTAGCCATTAAAAGCTGAGTAATCATAATTACGCTGAGATTTTCATTTCCTGTCTTAAGAGACTCCGGACGCTCATTGTCCTAAGCCCCAGGCATCCGGTTACCTTTGTGGATCTCCGCCACTATTCTAGTAAATATTGCAAGTGTAAGAACTTCCGTGTGTAGAACATTGGCTACAACATCCAACCAATGGGTGCACCTGACCGTGTACTGTTACCAGTTCGGTTCAGTTGGAACAGAAGTCACCAACCCCAAAGGAAAATCAAGAGGATACGAGTGAACCTGCTTTCTAAGTCAGAAGAAAGGGCATAGACAGAAGAGATTCATCAGGAAGAACGGGATTGGATAAAGCATCCGGGTTCGCGGATTCATCTGTTGAAGCATACCCTTAAGCCACAGCCAAAGAATATGAATAGAAGATGGTTGTAGAACAGATTCATCAACAGAGTGGGAAACCTTCGTCTCCTGTTCTGGACCCGACCGATGCCCTAATCTGTATCTGTATTTTTAAGGATCTTTATAGAGCCCTTTCTCTAGTGCTAGTCTGGTGGTGGTAGCTTCGGTGACCTCCCATCTCTCGATTCTCGGCAGGGTTTTCCCAACCTCAATCATTCCATATTTTGCTCTTTCTACAACGATCAACAAAGTAGGCATAGACAATATTTAGTAAAACAAATCCACGGGGGCCCCGTAAGGCATGGGAAAAATATCCTTTCAAAAGTCAGAATAGGTCGAGGTTTTTTTCCGGTAAGAGGTCAACTTAGAGCAAAGCAAGCTGACAAGCAAGCTTGCGAAGCAACCGAGGCAAGAGCGTGAAGCAGCTTTTCCCGAACCAAAGGATCCAGGTTCTCTTGAAACAAAATATCCTGATCCCTCAGCATCAGGCGATGTCTCAGTCTCATCTGCACCCAAACCAGAATTTTACTCCGAAGAGGGACAACTCACTTTTCCATAATCACCCGACAAGTCGAATCCATATCATCAGAATAGAGGGCATAGGACTCTTTGCCCTACTATGAACTAGGATCAGAAAAGGTTGGCTCATAACAGAAACTCAAAGACGCCAGAAAAGCACACTTAAGGCGGTTCATCAGGTTGTTCAGAGGCTCCTTCCTGTCCCGCCCTGCTTCAACATATCAGTTGTCATTAGGAACTTCTTTCTTTCCTTTCTCTTAACGAGAAGCAATTTGTGTTTGTGGTCCTTGCTAAACGCGGGTTAAAAGCTATTTTTTCGCCCCTATCGAGTAAGTTTGTCGCTTCTTTTTTCGGAATGTACTGAAAAGCTCAACGCGCTTGTATCTAGGTCGGGGGTAATTCCACTTTATAAGTATAAGTATAAGTATAAGTATAAGTATAAGTATAAGTATAAGTAAGGCTCGGGATATGGTTCTCTTATGGGGAATAGGCTGAAACAGCAACAGGCAACCAAGACTTATGAAGTGCGTTCAGGCTCACTTTAATCAACAACTGAAAGAGTAATCTTTCTACTTATTCTCCATCCTTACTGTTACTATAACCGCTAATAGAATAGATCCATGGGGTTAGTTTAGAAGTAACTAAAGGGTAACCACTAAAGGGTTAAGCTGGCTCAGAAGAAAGTCTAGTGGGGCATGGTTTATAAGGTAGGTTACCCGCTCGTAAGAGGCAGTCTAACTTTTTTAGGTAGAAAGAGCGGAAGAAGTTTCTTCATTCTATAAATCTTGGTTATGGTATTAGAATGCAGAATAAGAGACTTTCATTGGTCTTCAGTCCGCCATTCCAAGGTAAATGCCTGGCTATTCAAGCTAGCGTGGTAACGAGACGGTGAGTGAAAGTTAATCGGTTAACGAGACTGAGGAAGATGCCTAGCTAGTTTTGAACCAGAGCAGGGAAGTGAAATAGCTAAATCGGAAGTTAAGCCCTCGATTAGCAAAGAGCTCGTTGGGGGAAGGTAGGTGGTGGGGAAGCGGAACAGCTGTGTTGGTTCAATCGGGAAATGGCCGATCATGCTTTTAGGGTTTCAGATTCAAGCAGCTCGTTGCTACACGATCAGTCAAGCTAAGCTAAGAGAGAAAAGCGGCAGTCCTTCCAATCAAGCAAGTTCCCAAATCCCCAGTTCCTGAGTTCCCAATTCCGCAGACCTACTGAACCTATCTTCCTAACCTATCTGACCTATCGGTTTATCTGTGATCACTGTCGAATATCTCCCGATATGTCGTATATGATCACAGAACACCTTTCGGTCAGGCCAGAGCTGACTGGGAAGTACCAAAGTCCCAACTCCTCAGTTCCAAAGCTGAAAGCAGAATGCGAAGTACCAAATCCAGCTGAAAGCCGAAAGCGGAATGCGAAGTACCAACTCCGGAGTACCAAATCCGAAGTCCCAAATCCGGAGTCCAAAAAGGCAAACAAGAAATTGCGTAAGTAATAACAGAAACACCTACCGCTCATAAGAAAGCTCTCCTTGTTCGTATGTTATCCGACGAGGTGAGTTGGTGGTAGGTGACAAGAAGGCTGTTATTGTTGTTGGCAGACCAAACCAACAACGCTTTTTTCCCTTGAGAAAGGAACTAAGCATGCCATGGTTATACTCGATGGCTCCATACCGTGATACGATATATATGTGCTGGTTCTCTTTTCAAAGCTAGTTTCAACACTAACTGAAAACCAGACCAGTAGTA